AAAAGTAGCTATCATGCCCTTTTCTGACGAATCATATAGTCTTACGATTTCATCAACTAAAAAAGTTATCAAATGAATTGTAATTACAATTGAAACGATCGAAAAGGAGATATGAGTTAATATATGCTCTAAGGTTGAAAATATCATAAAAATCTTAAAAAAGGAGGAATCCCTCAATTACGAAATGGAAATCCGGAATTGCGTTCATTATAGGATCTATTGTATCTCTTTTATAAGATGGCATGCCGCCACTCGGACTCGAACCGAGATGCTCTAGCACTGCTTCCTAAGAGCAGCGTGTCTACCGATTTCACCATAGCGGCTTGCTCGAACTCATAATAGCCTATTATTATTCAATCGTCGAGATTAAAGGAGTCAAGTCAATGCAATATTTTTTAGGAAACATTGAAATTGAAAATTGATGAATAAAAATTCGTTCAAATAGGAATTTGAAGGTTCGGTTATTTTAGTTTAGAGTGTCGGTTTTATTTAACTTAGGACTTTCGTGTAGTTTATGCTCTCCTGGAATTGAACTGTTGTAACTAGATAGTTCTACCCTCAATCCAGGGATAGAACTCAAAATAAAATGTCTTTTCTCATTTTAATTTTTTAATGATTCGTTTTTTATTTATCTGATTTCATAAATCTGAAACAAAAAATGCATTTTATCAACGAACCCAAAATAGGATCTATCTTGGATCACCCCAAAGTTAGACATTTTTCGTACAAAATATTCGCTTTTATCGATTGGGTTAAAAGCGAGAGGTACATGGGAAGTCTATATAGTAATTCAAAATTTGAAATAATGATTCAGAAAGTTACAAAAAAGTTTTAAACTTAATTAATTAGTTTCAACGACTCATTAATTTTGACTAAAGATCTTATATTTGCTCTTCTCGAGATATAGAAAAAAGAAAAACTTTTATTATTGTAATTGTGACAACAAGTGGGTCGATGGGGAAAATAATAATCCCCATCCCGGAAATGATAAAATAGACTAAAAAGAAAGGTAAAACTTTGTATCTTGGCTTTATTCTTTTTTCAAAATAAAAAAAAAAAAATATTCTATTATTTTTAGAATTCAGTAAACAGAAAAAATTTGATTCTAAGAGCCAGGCGAGTTTCATTTCATATTGATTAGTCCAAAACAATAGGAAATGGAAATCATTCATTACATTCATTTTTTTATATATTATAAATTTAATGAAATTAGCCAATTTTTTGACTCAAGTCGATTCAGATTATTCTACTGTTTTATTATTTATTTGTTTGTCGTACAAAAAAACTTTTAGAATTCCCGGTAGAAAGAGATTTCCCTAACGAAAAGGCCTTTAGCGCTGCCCAATATCCCTTCTTTTTCCAAATATTTTTACGAATACGCTTTTTTGATATAGAAGTACGTTTTTTTGGAACTGCCATTTTAAGTTACTCATTGGTATAGTTGTATGTGAAAGACATCTATTATTCAAAACCAATTCTTCGTTACTATTCAGTCTCTATCTAATTAGTCTCTAGATAATATTCCCTTTATAAAAATAACTATAGATATGTGCAAATCGCATTGAATATTACTAGAAATAAAAAAAGAATATATGATTATGTGATTTTTTCAAAAAATTGTTTTTTTTTCTATTACATACAATATGTGGAAGAAAGAATAATTTGTACTAATTCATACTTTTATTTCTCATTCAAATCTATATCTCTAGAATCTGATATCATAGAACTGAAATTGGTTGAAATTGATAAAATCAATCCAAAAACCCCCTATTTCTGTCTATTTTCGTCGTTCTACATTTAATTTACATGTAATAAAATCCATTGAAAAGTTTAAGAACCCGACTTTTGCCTAATGAAAAAACTTTAATATTAATTGGTCAAGCTCAAGGAAAGAGTGGGCCTAATTTAAATTTTCAAATTAGAATGAGACTAGAAATGAATCTGTTAAAAGATACATGATATGATAAAAAATGTTTTAGTCATTTTAAATAATTTTTTTTAGATAAATAAAAAAAGTGAATTTTAGATTTTGATATAAAATAATGAATGGATATTATAGCCTTTGCTATAAACATAAATGTATTTTTTTTTTCGAATGGAAAACAATCAATCAATTACATAATGAACTAGTTAATGATTTTTAATAAACTAACTAAAATAGCAAGTTCTTATTTCATTAGACCAAGTTATTGCCCTTAGTTGATCCTATGATTAATATCAGAATCAAGTACCCTTTGTTAGTGTAATTTTTTATGCTTGCTCTATGGATAAAAATTATTGTAATAATAATTTTTATTTTCTCTATCTTCATAAATATCTGACTTAATAACTAAATATTCACCCCTTACTAGAAATTTGGTCATACCATTTGACCCATTGTAATTTCTTGAGTTGAATATTGGAAGTTTTTTGGAAAGACTCAAAATAAGTAAGAATATAAAATTCTCTTTAAGTTAGTGCATATCTTGATTTTTTTATTGACTCCTTTCAAAAGATGTAA